TTGAAAGAACCGAGTCGACCACCAGAACTCCCAGTCTTAGAGCCAGAAAAAGATAGGTTTACTCTTTCTTCACTTGAATTCAAATGCCCATCTGAACTCAAACGCGGATTTCTTTTTTGTTGGAAAAATCCAAGAATCCGGATTGAAGTCTCGTGTCGTAAGAAAAAAAAAGAATAATCTGGGAAGAATAAAATTTTTTATTGAACGTGTTGATTCATATTTATTTTGACTACTTTCTGATATTTTATCATATTCTAATTCTATTCATTTTTATTCGATCTTCCCGGAGTTCATTCTCCGGGCAACTCCGTTTAACCAGTGGATTCTTTCCAACCTACTTCTTTTATGATCTCATTGGAAATCATATAAAGACAATTCCTATTTGATATAGCTATTTGTGCAAGTATTTTACGATTAAGAAGCAACTGTCTCTTGTACAGATCATTTATTAATCTACTATAACTATAGCATACCCCCCTTTCACGAATTGCTGCATTTATTCGAGTGATCCACAAACGACGAAAGTTTATTTTTTGCCTATCCCTATCCCGATGAGCCGAAACCAAAGCTCTTATTTTTTGTTGAGTAATAGTTCGAGTAAGTCTTGAATGAGCCCCCCGAAAGCTTGATGCAAATAAACGAATTTTTGTTCTACGTCTCCGAGCGATATATCCCCGTCTAATTCTGGTCATTGAATAAATGAAACTTTAACGAATAACTAATAGATTTCCTTTCTTTCAGTTATTCTTTTGCCCCTTTCCTAGTATATTAATAACAAAACGGATTTTTCCAATGTATAAACTAAAAATTCCAATGGCTTTCGCTACTATAACCTTCCCAACCACGATTTTTTATTTTTTTATAGGCATTTCACCTCGAAATACGAAATTGTACTATACTAGGTTAAAAAAAATAGCAATGATAACTAAATAGTGGATTCCATCGTTTCTATGGTTACTTCTTAAACGGTGAGGTCTTCTCTATACACCGGAGCCCTTACTTCATTTAATCAATGTTATTGCTAACTTGTATAGTTCACATTCTTCGGCTCTACCCATGAATTATCCAGTAATAGGTCTTTCACAACGAGCTCTACCTATACAGTAACGGTATTTCATTATGAAAGTTGGCTGGGTAGCTGACCCTGTTAGTCCGTTCTTGCAAGAGGGGTCTATGTTACTAAGATTTCCTCCGCTTAATGGATAACCATTTGCTACCAATGGAGAATGACTTCTCATCTTGAATTGAGGTGAGTGGTTTTACACCAATAGAAACCATAAATTTCATACACAATAAAAGGGATATGACCCCATTTTCTTATTTTTAGATAGTAAATGTAGTTTGTTTTTCCGTTCTATCCTATTTGATCATTGATATTCGAACATTGTTCTCTTTCCTTTGTTCTAGTTTATGATCTGAACGAGTCGCACATACACCCTAGTACATGTTCCTCGACGCTGAGGGCATCCCCGAAGCGCGGGGGATTTTGTGACATTTCTGATTGGCTGTCTTGTATTTCTAATAAGTTGTTTAATCGTTGGCATGTTGAATCATATACATAATGGGCTGGTTTAGATCGATCCTAACCGTATGATTATGAATGACTTTTATTCAATAGAATAGAATCGATAGATCAATAGAATCATCAATCAATAGATAGTAAATAAATAAAAGTCATAGAATATTAAACGCGGCAGGGTTCATTTTAAATCACGAATTGACGCGAAATTCAGGCTATTTATTGTCATTCAACCGCTACAAGATCAACAATTCCATAAGCTTGGGCCTCTGTTGCTGACATAAAAATATCTCTTTCCATGTCTTCGGATACAACCCAGAAGGGTTTCCCCGTTCTTTGTACATAAACCCTTGTCAGGGTTTCACGTAGTTTCAGCAGTTCTCCCACTTCCAGGATGAATTCTCCCGTTGCTACTTCAGAAAAAGAACCAGCGGGTTGATGGATCATTACCCTGATGATATAAGATAAAAAAGGTTTCTCTATTTCGCATGATGAGGGGAAGATAAAAGAAAGATAAAAGAATAACAAGAAAAAAGATAGAATCGAACAACCGTACGGGCATTATGCATTGCATACGGCTCTACAATAAAATTGACCCTTACCTTCAAAAAAATAGGATTGATCAGACCCCGATCGGTAAATGATCAACTTACCACCCTTCTTTTCGGAGGAATTCAAAAATACTATGATGGCTCCGTTGCTTTCTATATTTATTATATTTTTTTGTCTGTGATTTGTCTGTCATTCAGCAATCCCAAGGTTGCTTTTTTGTTTGATCAAATAAACTAAGGAAAAAAGAATCTTGTTTTTTTTTTTCGCTCTATACTATAAATATTGTTAAGAGACCTCTGGTGTGAAAAAAGTTTGTGACGCTGAACTGGACTTCCGATAATAAAATAGGAAATACCTTTTTCTCATATTACTCTCTCGATACATAATCTAATGTTTTGAAAACAAAATTTCTTATATCGAATTCAAAGT